GGGAAATGTTTCAAACAGATGTACACTCCCCCCTTTTTTTTGACAGAATAGACAAAACACCTTTGTTTTCTTTTGATATCTCAAGGATGATGAACCTCATTTTTAGGGAGGAAAAAAGCCCAAAAATACAAACATTTGATTATGTGGGTGAAGGGGCAAAAGAGAAAGAGAAAATGGAGAAAGAACACGAAGAGGAGTATAAAAGAAAAGAGGATAAAAGACAGGAGGAGGAACGGATAGCAATAGCAGAAACTTGGGATAATATTATATTTGCTCAAGCAATAAGGAGTTCCATATTAGTAACCCACTCGATTCTTCGAAAATACATCGTATTACCTTCATTGATAATAGTTAAAAATATTGGTCGTATGTTATTATTTCAATTCCCTGAGTGGTATGAAGATTTGACCGAATGGAGTAGGGAAATGCATGTCAAATGCACATATAATGGTGTTCAATTATCGGAAACAGAATTTCCAAAAGATTGGTTAACAGACGGTATTCAGATAAAAATCCTATTTCCTTTCTCTCTGAAACCTTGGCATAGAAAAAAGCTACGATCCCATCATAAGGATCTAAGAAAAAAACAAAAAAATTTCTGTTTTTTAACGATCTGGGGGATGGAAACAGAAGTCCCCTTTGGCTCTCCCCGAAAAAAACCTTTATTTTTTGAACCCATTCATAAAACACTCGAAAAAAAAATTAGAAAAGTCAAAAAGACAGGTTTTTTCTTTCTAAGAATTATAAAAGACAACATAAAAGGTTTTCTAAAGATTCTCAACGAAAAAATAAGATGGATTATCAAAATAGTTCTATTTATAAAAAGAAAAGTGAAGAAACTCTTTTCCTTAGTGACGCGAGTCTATGACCCAAGTCAAAATGAAGAACCAAGTCAAAATGAGAAAGATTCCAAAAAAATCATCCATGAATCACCCATTATAATTGTATCCGGAGATTGGACAAATGATTCACTGATAGAAAGAAAAATTAATGATCTGGCTGATAAGACAACCAAAATCTGGGATCAAGTAGAAAAGATTAGAAAAGACAAGAAAAAAAAACCTCTAACTCCAGATATTGAGGATATAGATATTAGTACTAACAAGGGAAATTTTAGTAATAAAAGAACCGAATCACGGAAACATATTTTTCAAATATCTAAAAAAAGAAGAAGTGCCCCATTAATCTCTAAATGGAACTCTTTTATGAAATCTTTCATTGAAAGAATATACATGGGTATCCTTCTATGTATCACTAACATTTACAGGATCAATGCACAATTTTTTCTTGACTCAACAAAAAATACTTTAAATGGATACACTTACAATGACGAAATAAAGGAAAAGGATACTAATGAAACGAATCCCAATATAATTCCCTTCATTTCGACTGTAAAATCTCTTTCTACTTATACTACTAATATAATTTCTACTTATACTACTAATATAAGTAGTTATAGTAATTCACCGATTTACTGCGACTTATCTTCTTTGTCTCAAGCCTATGTGTTTTACAAATTATTGCAAACCCAAGTTAGTAACAAATATAAGTCAGAATCCATATTTCATTACTACAGAACATATCCTTTTATTAAGGATAGAATAAAAGACTATTTCCATGACTATTTACATACACGAGGAATATTTGATTCAGAATCAAAACACAAGAAACTGCGGAATTCTGGAATGAGTGAATGGAAAAACTGGTTAAAGAGCCATTATCAATACAATTTCTCCCATGACAAATGGTCTAGATTAGCACCTCTAAAATGGAGAAAGAAAGTCAATCAGCATTGTACGATTCAAAATAACGACTCACCAAAATTGGGTTCATATGAAGAAAAAGACCAATTAATTCATTCCGGGAAAAAGGATTATTATAAATATAAATTGGACTTATTGAAGAGTCCGAGTTGCGAAAAAAAAATTAAAAAACACTACAGATATGATCTTTTATCATATAAATATCTTAATTATGAAGATGTGAAAGACTCCAAGATTTATGGATCACCATTACAAGTAAACAGGCATGGAGAGATTTCTAATTACAATACATATAAATACAAATCGTTTTATGCTACAACTATAAATGATAGCCTAGAAGATAAATATACAATTGATAGGGATCAAAATCTAGATAGAAAATATTTGGAATTGAGAATCACCAATTTTTACCCTAGAAACAATATTGAAACTAGGACTAGTACGGGTATCAGAACTTTCATTAATAAAAAAAAGAAAACTACTAAGACTGGGACCAATAAGAAAGATATTCTTTCTCTTTATATCAGAATTCATCAAGAAATCCAAACAAAGCAAAAAGAGTTCTTTTTTGATTGGATGGGAATGAATGAACAAATGTTAGATCGTACTGTATCGAATCTGCGCCCTTGGTTCTTACCAGAATTTGTGCCGCTTTACGATCAATATAAGACTAATCCGTGGATCATACCAATCAAATTGCTTCTATTTGATTTTCATGGAAACAAAACAAGCGATCTTTATATAGATCCAAAGGTGGAATCTAATCAAAAAGAAAGATTTAATCCAAAACCAAAAGTAGAACCTAATCAAAAGGGATATCTTGAATTAGAGAATGGGAACCGGGACGAGAAAGAACGACAGCACCAAGAAAATCTTATATCTGATATAAGAAACCAAAAAAAAGATGTTGGAGCAAATTCCGCGGGTTCAGATATTAAGAAACGCAGAAAGAAAAAGAAATTCAAGAGCAAGAAGGAAGCGGAACTAGACTTATTTTTGAAAAAATATTTTCTTTTTCAACTCCGATGGGGTGATTCTTTCAATCAAAGAATGACCAATAATATCAAGGTATATTGTCTACTGCTTAGACTTATGAATCCGAATGAAATTGCTATATCCTCTATTCAAAGAGGAGAAATGGGTCTAGATGTAATGCTGATTAATAAGGATTTGTCTCTTCCAGAATTGATAAAAAGGGGAATATTTATTGTTGAACCGGTTCGTTTGTCTATCAAATGGGATGGAATTTCGATTATGTATCAAACCATAGCTATTTCATTGACCCATAAGGTTCAGTACCAAACTAATCGAGGATACCAGGTAAAAAAACATATTGATAAGAATTACTTGAATGGCTCGATTGCACGACACGGAGGAGTGCGTGTGAATGGGGACAATAATAATTATGATTTGCTTGTTCCTGAACATATTTTATCTCCTAGCCATCGTAGAGAATTGAGAATTATAAGCCGTTTCAATTACCGAAATAAGAACCTTGTGAATAAGAATCCAGTATTTTGCAATAGAGCTAAGACTAATGCGCAGGGGTTTGAGAAATTTGTAAATAGGGATAAGCATTTTGATACAGATACAAATAACTCTCTCAAATGGAAAGTGTTTCTTTGGCCCACTCATCGATTAGAAGATTTAGCCTGTATGAATCGTTATTGGTTTGATACCAATAATGGGAGTCGTTTCAGTATGTCAAGGATCCATATGTATAAGCAATTTGGAATTCGCTGATGTTACAATCAATTTCCCTCTTTATCACGCGCCTGGTATATGAGAACATGCAAATAAATACATTAGACTCTGATACACAAGATTCAGTCGCATATCAATTGGACCTAGGAATGAATCGACAGAATCTTTTTAGGTCCCTTTCCCTTTCATTCTGTTTCGTGAGCCCAGGAATATACCATCCCTTTGTATCTGAATAAATTTATTGTTATTATTTATTCATATTCATTTTGATTTGTTGGATAGAAAAAAGAGTAATATATGAATCAATCCAGATTATTGTGTACACCAGAACAAAATAAATGGTATTATTATTCTTGATTGGGAAGATTTATATCCGTGGGAACAAAAAGAAAAAAAGAGAAGAATTTATTTGTATGGTAAAGAATTCGCCCATATCCGTTATTCCACAAGAAGAAAAAAGGGGTTCTGTTGAATTCCAAGTATTTAATTTTACCAATAAGATAGAGAGACTTACTTCACATTTGAAACTGCACAGAAGAGACTATTTATCTCAGAGGGGTCTGCGGAAAATTCTGGGGAAACGCCAACGACTGCTGGTTTATTTATCAAAGAAAAATCGAGTGCGTTATAGGGAATTAATTAGTCAATTGGGTATTCGAGAACCAAAAACTGGTTAGTTTGGAAATTCGTTTGAATTATTCGGTTCATTAGATCTTGAATTTGGATGAACCTCGTTTCATTTTCAGGAATTCATGGAATAATGAATTGGGATCGGAGAAATGGAATAATGAATTGGAATCGGAGAATAAAAACATATGACTGTACCAGACGCAAGAAAAGACCTCCTCGTGGTCAATATGGGTCCTCAACACCCGTCAATGCATGGTGTTCTTCGACTCATTGTTACTCTAGATGGCGAAGATGTTATCGACTGTGAACCCATATTGGGTTATTTACACAGAGGAATGGAAAAAATTGCGGAAAACCGAACAATTATACAATATCTACCTTATGTAACACGTTGGGATTATTTAGCTACTATGTTCACGGAGGCAATAACCGTTAATGCACCTGAGGAATTGGGAAATATTCAAGTACCTAAAAGAGCCAGCTATATTAGGGTAATTATGCTGGAGTTGAGTCGTATAGCTTCGCATTTGTTATGGCTTGGACCTTTTATGGCCGATATCGGTGCGCAGACTCCTTTCTTCTATATTTTCAGAGAGAGGGAATTGTTATATGATCTATTCGAAGCTGCCACAGGTATGCGAATGATGCATAATTATTTCCGTATCGGGGGGGTAGCTGCTGATTTACCTCATGGCTGGATAGATAAATGTTTAGATTTCTGCGATTATTTTTTAACGGGAGTTGTTGAATATCAAAAGCTTATTACGCGCAATCCCATCTTTTTGGAACGAGTTGAAGGGGTAGGTTTTATTGGGGGAGAGGAAGCCATAAATTGGGGTTTATCAGGACCAATGCTACGAGCTTCCGGAATCCAATGGGACCTTCGTAAAGTCGATCGGTATGAGTGTTATGATGAATTCGATTGGGAAGTCCAATGGCAAAAAGAAGGAGATTCATTAGCTCGTTATTTAGTAAGAATTGGCGAAATGACGGAATCCATCAAAATTATTCAACAGGCTCTGGAAGGAATTCCGGGGGGCCCTTATGAAAATTTAGAATTCCGACGCTTTGCTGGAACAAAAGATTCAGAATTGAACGACTTTGAATATCGATTCATTAGTAAAAAGCCTTCTCCCAGTTTTGAATTGTCAAAACAAGAACTTTATGTGAGAGTAGAAGCCCCAAAGGGAGAATTAGGTATTTTTCTGATAGGAGATAATAGTGTTTTTCCTTGGAGATGGAAAATACGTCCACCCGGTTTCATCAATTTGCAAATTCTTCCTCAGCTAGTTAAAAGAATGAAATTGGCTGATATTATGACAATACTAGGTAGTATAGATATCATTATGGGAGAAGTTGATCGTTGAAATGATAATTGAAGAAGCACAAGCTATCAATTCTTTTTTCAGATCGGAATCCTCAAAAGAGGCCTATGGGCTCATATGGTTACTTGTACCTATTGTTACTCTTGTATTGGGAATCACAATAGGGGTATTAGTAATTGTGTGGCTAGAAAGAAAAATATCTGCAGGGATACAACGACGAATTGGTCCTGAGTATGCCGGCCCCCTGGGCATTCTTCAAGCTCTAGCGGATGGGGTCAAACTACTTTTCAAAGAAGATCTTCTTCCATCTAGAGGAGATATTCGTTTATTTAGTGTCGGCCCATCCGTAGCGGTCGTATCAATTCTACTGAGTTATTCAGTAATTCCCTTTGGCCACCACCTTGTACTAACCGATCTCAGTATAGGTGTTTCTCTATGGATCGCTATTTCAAGTATTGCCCCTATCGGACTTCTTATGTCCGGATATGGATCAAATAATAAATATTCCTTTTCAGGTGGTTTACGAGCTGCTGCTCAATCTATAAGTTATGAAATACCGTTAACTCCATGTGTGTTATCAATATCTCTACGTGTGATTCGTTGGAATACGCACTCCTACCTCTTTCTTTGCTTTTTCTAGGAAAGAAGTTGGTTGATTGAATATATAGATAGAACTCTTTTTTATTCATCACTGGGATCTATGAACTAAACCAGATAGTTATATGAGTGAAACAAAACTGCTTATGAATTCGCAGTAAGAAGATCGAGTCTCATTACCTACGTACGAGAGTAAAGTGGAGCTAAACATAAGCAGCGGAAGCTGTTTACCCCAAGTATCGATTAGCCATCAGGACTTGAAGCGGGCGCAAAAGATCAACTGTATGGAATTTTTACTCTTGTATTTATTACCATACCGAGGATCCACAAAAACTGAGTGGACGGTTAGGAACACCAAGGTACACAAAAGATTAGTAATGGAGATAATGTAACGTATCCAAACGGATATTTTTACATTACATAAAAGGAGTCATAATGAGGGCTTGAAGTTGGTAGAAATGATCAAAAAGTACTTCCCCGTGATCCCGATCCAGAGTATAGCTCCTATCCACTGATTTAAAAATAACTATCAGGAACGAAGTAATCCTTTATTTATATAGTATAGTCCTTCTGAGAAAGAAGAGAAGAACAGGAAGGAAAAATGGATTGACTATTTATTGTATCTTATGGAAAGATCGAGTTAAGTTATTACTGAACAAGAAACTAAGCAAAAAGAATAAAGGATGAGATGGATTCAGAAGTGTACTTTTTATTTGTTATTATCTTATCGCGGACAGAATCCCACTGGTCTAGTTCACTTATGAGCATTTTGATTCATCTTTCTTTTTTCCTATGGTATGCCGATGTAATACCGAAGCATACCTTAGATTTATTCGTGACCATTGAGGAGCCGTATGAAGCTGAGGTCTCATGTACGGTTCTGGAATAGAGATGGGAACAGTGATGTTATCATCGACTATGATTATCTAACAGTTCAAGTACGGTTGATATAGTTGAGGCGCAGTCAAAATATGGTTTTTGGGGGTGGAATCTTTGGCGTCAACCTATAGGGTTCATAGTTTTTATAATTTCTTCACTAGCAGAATGCGAGAGATTGCCCTTTGATTTACCGGAAGCCGAGGAGGAATTAGTAGCAGGTTATCAAACTGAATATTCAGGTATCAAATTTGGTTTATTTTATGTTGCTTCTTACCTCAATTTACTAGTTTCTTCATTATTCGTAACAGTTCTGTACTTGGGAGGGTGGAATCTTCCTATTCCATATATACCAATTACTGAACTTTTCGAAATAAATAAAACTAGTGAAGTCTTTGGAACAACAATTAGTCTCCTCATTACATTAGCTAAAGCTTATTTGTTCCTGTTCATTCCTATCTCAACAAGATGGACTTTACCTAGGCTGAGAATGGATCAACTATTAAATCTTGGGTGGAAATCTCTTTTACCTATTGCTCTCGGTAATCTATTATTGACAACTTCTTCCCAACTTGTTTCGCTATAACAGAATAGGATATTCCAGATTCTTATCCTCTCTCAAGCAAGAGAAAGAAACATCAAATTATTCATGGATATTCACGATATATGTTTCCTATGGTGACTGGGTTCATGAATTATGGTCAACAGACAGTACGAGCTGCAAGATACATTGGTCAAAGTTTCATGATTACCTTATCTCACGCAAATCGTTTACCTGTAACTATTCAATATCCTTATGAAAAATCGATCACATCAGAGCGTTTCCGTGGGCGAATCCACTTTGAATTTGATAAATGCATTGCTTGTGAAGTATGTGTTCGCGTATGTCCGATAGATCTACCTGTTGTTGATTGGCGATTAGAAACAGATATTAGAAAGAAACGATTGCTTAATTATAGTATTGATTTCGGAATCTGTATATTTTGTGGTAATTGCGTGGAGTATTGCCCCACAAACTGTTTATCAATGACCGAAGAATATGAACTTTCCACCTACGATCGTCACGAATTAAATTATAATCAAATTGCTTTGGGTCGGTTACCAATGTCTGTAATTGGAGATTACACAGTTCGAACAATTATGAACTCAACTCCAATAAAAATATCTATGGAGAAACCCCTTGATTCAAGAACGATTACCAATTAAATTAAAAATAAGACTCAGTTTTGATCAAAAGTAGGTAAGTTTCTTTCATGTCAGACAAATAATAACTAGATTTGTGAGGATTATAACTACTTTTGGAATATATAAATATATATAGCCATTATAGCCATAGCCCTTATTTGTTTAATTACAAATATGAAATTACGAACTCTGTTTCGACTAAAGACAAAAGCAAGATTGGCCCGTTCAATTGATTAACTCAATCTACATAAACCCACACCACGCTGGGGTAAGAACTATTAGATATAAAAAAGGGTAACCCACTTTTTCCCGACCAGTAAGATCATGAGATATTTTGACTTATTTATCGCTTATTTAACACATAATGGATTTACCTGCGCCAATACATGATATTCTTTTAGTATCTCTGGGATCAGGTCTTATAGTAGGAGGTCTAGGAGTGGTATTACTTACCAATCCAATTTATTCTGCCTTTTCGTTGGGATTGGTTCTTGTTTGTATATCTTTATTTTATATTCCATCGAACTCTTATTTTGTAGCTGCTGCGCAGCTACTTATTTACGTGGGAGCCATAAATGTCTTAATCTTATTTGCTGTGATGTTTATGAATGGTTCAGAATATTATAATTCTTTTCATTTTTGGACTGTCGGAGATGGATTCACTTCGCTAGTTTGTACAAGTATTTTTTTTTCACTAATTGCTACTATCCCAAACACGTCATGGTACGGGATTATTTGGACTACAAGATCAAACCAGATCATAGAACAGGACCTGACAAGTAATGTTCAACAGATTGGGATTCATTTATCAACAGATTTTTATCTTCCATTTGAACTGATTTCTATAATCCTTTTAGTTTCCTTAGTGGGCGCAATTGCTATGGCTCGCCGGGAATAGATACTTAGAATTGGAAATAACAAACCAACCAAATAAAATAAAGCAAATAAGGTCTTCCTCCGTGTAATTGTTATCGCATCTATCTGTCCACCCTAAATTGGAATATTGTTCATGAGACATATTTCAAAGTTTTTGTTAGTTCGACGACCCATTTCAGTGTCTTTTTTGGTACTGTATTTCTTATATATATTATATGGATTGATAATTGAATTAGATTCAGTAGAATCTTCTCATTTAATTAATCGAATCAGTTGAATTGTTGTTTATATTGAAATGAATCGAGATTGACGAGGAGTTGGTCAATGATGCTCGAGCATGTACTTGTTTTGAGTGCCTATTTATTTTCTATTGGTATCTATGGATTGATCACAAGTCGAAACATGGTTAGAGCACTTATGTGTCTTGAACTTATACTGAATGCTGTTAATATGAATCTCATAACATTTTCTGATTTATTTGATAGTCGCCAATTAAAGGGAGACGTTTTCTCGATCTTTGTTATCGCTATTGCAGCCGCCGAAGCAGCTATTGGACCAGCTATTGTTTCTTCGATCTATCGTAACAGAAAATCAACTCGTATCAATCAATCCAATTTATTGAATAAATAAAAATAGTCGGTAGTCGGAACCTTTACTCAAATAAAATATATAAAGACATATACGTTATGTCACTCTGTAGAAGTAAATAGACACTTGACTCACGTTATGGATCAATGGATCATAAGCATGGATTAGGAATAAGAGTACAATAAATTTTATACGTTTTATTTCTTTATTATATATAACTATAATTCATTTATAGATTAGCAAAACGTGTATTGACTGATATGACCATGTTTGATGAAAGATAAGAGATCAAAGTATCTTGGGCCTATCTCATGAACAGATCAGAAATAGATTTCTAACAAAACTTTATGGTCTAATCACCGATTCGTCTGGTGCCAAAATATTTAATCATTTACTAAAGCTACCAGACCGAAAATTTATGACGTTCCAAAAAAAAATTAATAGATCTAATGTCAC